CGTGAAAGAAAAAATTACAAGATAAGAACTAATAGGAATCGTAGTAATTTAATGAATTCTAAGGATTTCGATATAACTCAAAACTACAATCAATTGTGGATTCAATGCGACAATTGTTATGGATTAATGTATAAGAAAGTCAAAATGAATGTTTGTGAACAATGTGGACATTATTTGAAAATGAGTAGTTCAGAGAGAATCGAGCTTTCGATTGATCCGGGTACTTGGAATCCTATGGATGAAGACATGGTCTCTGCGGATCCCATTAAATTTCATTCGAGGGAGGAACCTTATAAAAATCGTATTGACTCTGCTCAAAAAACGACAGGATTGACTGACGCTGTTCAAACAGGTACAGGTCAACTAAACGGTATTCTGGTAGCCCTTGGGGTTATGGATTTTCAGTTTATGGGGGGTAGTATGGGATCCGTAGTAGGCGAAAAAATAACTCGTTTGATCGAGTATGCTACCAATCAATGTTTACCTCTTATTTTAGTGTGTTCTTCCGGAGGAGCACGAATGCAAGAAGGAAGTTTAAGTTTGATGCAAATGGCTAAAATTTCTTCGGTTTTATGTGATTATCAATCAAGTAAAAAGTTATTCTATATATCAATTCTTACATCTCCTACTACCGGTGGGGTGACAGCTAGTTTTGGTATGTTGGGGGATATCATTATTGCCGAACCCTATGCCTATATTGCATTTGCGGGTAAAAGAGTAATTGAACAAACATTGAAAAAAGCCGTGCCTGAAGGTTCACAAGCGGCTGAATCTTTATTACGTAAGGGCTTATTGGATGCAATTGTACCACGTAATCCTTTAAAAGGTGTTCTGAGTGAGTTATTTCAGCTCCATGCTTTTTTTCCTTTGAACAAAAATGAAATCAAATAGAACGGTTAGTTTATCAGAATTAAACGAAAACCCTGAAAAATGCATTTTTCTTTCGAATCATTTTTTTATCGATATTCTTGTTTACTACTCAGTAAACCTCTATCAACAAGATAAAAAATCAATTTTTGCTTTCGGGAAGTTCAAATTAGACTAGACAAATAAAACAAAGTTCATTTTCCTCCCTTGCTTGCAATAGATATATCAAATAGAGATATATACAGATCTATAGAGAGTCTTCCATCTTTTTGCATTTCCCGAAAATTCCCTGTTGTTGGATCATATTCTAATCAATTTTGTAGAAATTTGTAATGGAATAAAATTTTTTCTTTATTAATGACTATTATAAGTAGAAGACAAAAAGAATAATAAATCTAACAAGGGGATTATGATACATCTATTTGATTTTTAAAGATTAATAAGTCCATTTATTTAGTTTGGCGTTTCTTGTACCTATTTTTTGATTCTATTTCTATTAGGTTCTATTCTATATATTTCTATTAGGTTATATATTAGTATTAGATATATATTTACTTAAAGATACTTAGTATAATTATATAATATATATAATAGAAATAATCAAAATACAAGATATTTTAAGATATCTTTAGAATTCAGAATATAACAATAACAGGTACAAATATTAAATTGAGGTACCCATTTTATGACAACTTTCAATAACTTACCCTCTATTTTTGTGCCTTTAGTAGGCCTAGTCTTTCCGGCAATTGCAATGGCTTCTTTATTTCTTCATATTCAAAAAAATAAGATTTTTTAGATCGGATGAGACCTAATCGTATCACTCCTTTTTTTATTTTAAAAACTTCGATTCGATAAGACCCATTTGGTAGAATATTGTATAACACATAGATTCCTACAAACATAAATAAAAAAAGCTCTTATGCATGTGTAAATGTATTATATGAGTAAAAAAATTTGCGCTCTTTTGAAAAATGGATCATCATCGGGCCGATGTATGAAATTCAAGTCAATGTATTTATTTGTATGTATATAGCTATAGGGGATCATATAAAGGAAGGAGATGTTATTATTTTCGATATCAAAAATTATATGAATTATTCCTGAGGTAAAGGTTCACAACAAAATAGTTGATGAGAGTTACTTTGAAAACAAAAAAAGGAAAGTCATATTTTCTCAATTCCAAAAAATTGTATAACTGGATCTAATATATATGAGTTGGCGATCAGAATCTATATGGATAGAATTTATAACGGGGTCTCGAAAAACAAGTAATTTCTGCTGGGCCTTTATCCTATTTTTAGGTTCATTAGGATTCTTATTGGTTGGAACTTCCAGTTATCTTGGTAGAAATGTTATCTCGTTATTTCCGTCTCAGCAAATCATTTTTTTTCCACAAGGGATTGTGATGTCTTTCTATGGTATCGCAGGTCTCTTTATTAGTTGCTATTTGTGGTGCACTATTTTGTGGAATGTGGGTAGTGGTTATGATCTTTTCGACCGAAAAGAAGGAATAGTGCGTATTTTTCGTTGGGGATTTCCTGGAAAAAGTCGTCGCATCTTTTTACGATTCCTTATGAAAGATATTCAGTCCATCAGAATAGAAGTTAAAGAGGGGGTTTCTGCTCGGCGTGTCCTTTATATGGAAATTCGAGGTCAAGGGGCTATTCCTTTAATTCGTACTGATGAGAATTTTACTACACGAGAAATTGAGCAAAAAGCTGCTGAATTGGCTTATTTCTTGCGTGTACCAATTGAAGTATTTTGAAATGAATTAATTTTAAAAGACTAAATGCTTTGGCAGTAGGAAGAAAAAAAGAAAGAATTTCTTTCTTTTTTTTTGTCAATTAAACATTCATCTATTCTTTTATGCTCGTTTTTTTGGATATATTTGATAGAAAGTTTCTTCGTCTCGAAATTAGTATTGATCGAAAAAAGGGAGAATAACATCCTGGAAACCCAATTTTTTCTTGATTCAAATTGGAAGTGTATTCTGCGTCTATTTCTGTATTCTTTCTAGATTCAAAGCAAAGACTAAGTATTGAATCAAAAGAAAAAGAGAAAATGGATTCATAGGCTCAATACATTCTATTCGAATTAGAATAGAAACTCATGCTCGATAGAAATATTAGATCTAATAGAATCAACAACTGAGGTAGGTTCATTAACAATTCACAGATTCAAAATGGCAAAAAAGAAAACATTCATTCCTTTTTTTTATTTTACGTCTATAGTCTTTTTGCCCTGGTTGATCTCTCTCTGCTGTAATAAAAGTTTGAAAACTTGGATTACTAATTGGTGGAATACTAGACAATGCGAAACTTTTTTGAATGATATTCAAGAAAAAAGTGTTCTAGAAAAATTCATACAATTAGAGGAACTATTCCAGCTCGATGAAATGATAAAGGAATACACAGAAACCGATTTACAACAATTTCGTCTAGGAATCCACAAAGAAACGATCCAATTCATCAAGATACACAATGAGTATCGTATCCATACAATCTTGCACTTCTCGACAAATCTAATATCTTTCGTTATTCTAAGTGGTTATTCCTTTTGGGGTAAGGAAAAGCTTTTTATTCTGAATTCTTGGGTTCAAGAATTCCTATATAATTTAAGTGATACAATTAAAGCTTTTTCGATTCTTTTATTAACTGATTTATGTATCGGATTTCATTCGCCTCACGGTTGGGAACTAATGATTGGTTATATTTACAAAGATTTTGGGTTTGCTCATTATGAGCAAATTTTATCTGGTCTAGTTTCTACCTTTCCAGTCATTCTTGATACAATTTTTAAATATTGGATCTTTCGTTATTTAAATCGTGTATCTCCGTCACTTGTAGTGATTTATCACGCAATAAATGACTAAAAAATGATTCACTGATCCAATTCTAATCTTTCGTACCTTATACATCATAACCAAATCAAAGTCGTATTTACTTTACTCTTTTTACCCATGAGGGATTCCTTGTATATTTCAAAAAAAAATGGGATTTTTTTCAGTAAATGTAAATAGCAGAATTGTGGCTAGGGAAGTATATTATCGACCTACCTAACTTTATTGTAGAAATTTTCGGGATAAATGATTGGACCATGCAAACTAGAAATACCTTTTCTTGGATAAGGGAAGAGATTACTCGCTCCATATCTGTCTCACTCATGATATATATAATAACTTGGGCATCCATTTCAAGTGCATATCCGATTTTTGCCCAGCAGAATTATGAAAATCCACGAGAGGCAACTGGGCGTATTGTATGTGCCAATTGCCATTTAGCTAATAAGCCCGTGGATATTGAGGTTCCACAAACGGTACTTCCTGATACTGTATTTGAAGCAGTTGTTAAAATTCCTTATGATATGCAACTAAAGCAAGTTCTAGCTAATGGTAAAAAAGGAGCTTTGAATGTGGGAGCTGTTCTTATTTTACCCGAGGGGTTTGAATTAGCCCCTCCCGATCGTATTTCACCCGAGATGAAAGAAAAGATAGGAAATCTTTCTTTTCAGAATTATCGCCCCGATAAAAAAAATATTCTTGTGATAGGTCCTGTTCCTGGTCAAAAATATAGTGAAATAACCTTTCCGATTCTTGCCCCAGACCCTGCTACTAATAAAGATGTTCACTTCTTAAAATATCCTATATACGTAGGTGGAAACAGGGGAAGGGGTCAGATTTATCCTGATGGTAGCAAAAGTAACAATACAGTTTATAATGCGACGGCAGGAGGGATAATAAGCAAAATTTTACGAAAAGAAAAAGGGGGATACGAAATAACCATAGTGGATGCATCGAATGGACGCCAAGTGATTGATATTATCCCTCGAGGCCTAGAACTTCTTGTTTCAGAGGGCGAATCCATTAAACTCGATCAACCATTAACGAGTAATCCTAATGTGGGTGGATTTGGTCAGGGGGATGCGGAAATAGTACTTCAAGATCCATTACGTGTCCAAGGCCTTTTGTTCTTCTTAGGATCGGTTGTTTTGGCACAAATCTTTTTGGTTCTTAAAAAGAAACAGTTTGAGAAGGTTCAATTATCCGAAATGAATTTTTAGATCTGTCTATTTAGCTTTATCAAATTCGTAAAAAAGAACCAAAAAAATTCTTGTTCCCAATTTGGTCTGGT